TATCTTTTTTCTTGTTATTCTTTTATCTTTCTTTTATCTTCCCCTCATCATGCGAAATAGAGAAACCTTTTTTATCTTATATCATCAGGGTAATGATCCATCAACCCGCTGGTTCTTTTTCTGAAGTAGCAACGGGAGAATTCATCCTGGAAGTGGGAGAACTGCTGAAACTACGTGAAACCCTGACAAGGGTTTATGTACAAAGAACGGGGAAACCCTTCTGGGTTGTATCCGAAGACATGGAAAGAGATATTTTTATGTCAGCAACAGAGGCCCAAGCTTATGGAATTGTTGATCTTGTAGCGGTTGAATGACAATAAATAGCCTGAATTTCGCGTCAATTCGTGATTTAAAATGAACCCTGCCGCGTTTAATATTCTATGACTTTTATTTATTTACTATCTATTGATTGATGATTCTATTGATCTATCGATTCTATTCTATTGAATAAAAGTCATTCATAATCATACGGTTAGGATCGATCTAAACCAGCCCATTATGTATATGATTCAACATGCCAACGATTAAACAACTTATTAGAAATACAAGACAGCCAATCAGAAATGTCACAAAATCCCCCGCGCTTCGGGGATGCCCTCAGCGTCGAGGAACATGTACTAGGGTGTATGTGCGACTCGTTCAGATCATAAACTAGAACAAAGGAAAGAGAACAATGTTCGAATATCAATGATCAAATAGGATAGAACGGAAAAACAAACTACATTTACTATCTAAAAATAAGAAAATGGGGTCATATCCCTTTTATTGTGTATGAAATTTATGGTTTCTATTGGTGTAAAACCACTCACCTCAATTCAAGATGAGAAGTAATTCTCCATTGGTAGCAAATGGTTATCCATTAAGCGGAGGAAATCTTAGTAACATAGACCCCTCTTGCAAGAACGGACTAACAGGGTCAGCTACCCAGCCAACTTTCATAATTAAATACCGTTACTGTATAGGTAGAGCTCGTTGTGAAAGACCTATTACTGGATAATTCATGGGTAGAGCCGAAGAATGTGAACTATACAAGTTAGCAATAACATTGATTAAATGAAGTAAGGGCTCCGGTGTATAGAGAAGACCTCACCGTTTAAGAAGTAACCATAGAAACGATGGAATCCACTATTTAGTTATCATTGCTATTTTTTTTAACCTAGTATAGTACAATTTCGTATTTCGAGGTGAAATGCCTATAAAAAAATAAAAAATCGTGGTTGGGAAGGTTATAGTAGCGAAAGCCATTGGAATTTTTAGTTTATACATTGGAAAAATCCGTTTTGTTATTAATATACTAGGAAAGGGGCAAAAGAATAACTGAAAGAAAGGAAATCTATTAGTTATTCGTTAAAGTTTCATTTATTCAATGACCAGAATTAGACGGGGATATATCGCTCGGAGACGTAGAACAAAAATTCGTTTATTTGCATCAAGCTTTCGGGGGGCTCATTCAAGACTTACTCGAACTATTACTCAACAAAAAATAAGAGCTTTGGTTTCGGCTCATCGGGATAGGGATAGGCAAAAAAGAAACTTTCGTCGTTTGTGGATCACTCGAATAAATGCAGCAATTCGTGAAAGGGGGGTATGCTATAGTTATAGTAGATTAATAAATGATCTGTACAAGAGACAGTTGCTTCTTAATCGTAAAATACTTGCACAAATAGCTATATCAAATAGGAATTGTCTTTATATGATTTCCAATGAGATCATAAAAGAAGTAGGTTGGAAAGAATCCACCGGTTAAACGGAGTTGCCCGGAGAATGAACTCCGGGAAGATCGAATAAAAATGAATAGAATTAGAATATGATAAAATATCAGAAAGTAGTCAAAATAAATATGAATCAACACGTTCAATAAAAAATTTTATTCTTCCCAGATTATTCTTTTTTTTTTTCTTACGACACGAGACTTCAATCCGGATTCTTGGATTTTTCCAACAAAAAAGAAATCCGCGTTTGAGTTCGGATGGGCATTTGAATTCAAGTGAAGAAAGAGTAAACCTATCTTTTTCTGGCTCTAAGACTGGGAGTTCTGGTGGTCGACTCGGTTCTTTCAAATTGTTTCTCATTATTAAGAAAAGGTAACAAAGATAAAATACGAGCTTGTTTTATAGCAATAGTAATTAATCGTTGTTGTTTCAAGGTCAATCTATTCACTCGTCTAGATAATATTTTTCCCTGTTCACTAATAAATCGACTAATTAAACTCATGTTTTTATAATCAATTCGATCCCCCGATTGGATCGGGGGCAAACGCCTACGAAAAGATCGCTTGGATTTAAGAAAAGTTCGCTTAGATTTTTCCATGGTTTGGTTAGTTTATTTCTTATCCCTAAAATCCTATTTCAACCGTATCTTTTATTAGAATAAATAAATAGGATTTGGTTTGTTTATAATTATCTTTAACTATGTTAAATATGTTATATATATAATGTCATTTTTGCCCTTTCCTTGTAAGAAAGATAAGGGCGCCGGTGCTCGGTTCGTTCGATCTATTTCTTTATCTCCCCATGAATCGTATGTTTGTTACAATATGGACAGAATTTTAGCAACTCCAATCGATTAGGCGTATTGTGCCGGTTCTTTTGAGTAATATATCTGGAAATCCCCGTTGATTCCTTATTAACACCGTTTCGAACACAAGCGGTACATTCCAAAAGAACCGGTATTCGCACATCTTTACCCTTAGCCATGAACCTCCTTTGGATTTTTCATTTACTCAACTCTTCCTTTTTCAATTCGAAACGAAAAAGAAGAAAGGAAGGAAAAAATTTGTAACTAGCTATCCTCTTATGCAAGATTTCATTACAATCAATATAGGAAATACGATAGAAAGATTTCTAAACTATATTTCAACAGTACAGTATTTCATATAATTATCGTCTAGAATACGCTTTCCCTAGAACTAGAGTTTGTATTCGACTTCCATAGAAATTTAATACATAGAAATTCATATTAATTTAATTCCAACCTGAACCCGACTCTCACAGCTGTTGAATATAATATTCTTTCTCTTTCCTCCCTTTTTCTAGGGAAAAAAGAGAAAAGAAGGGGCTTTATTTAATTGTATCTCTAATCTTCTTTATTCCTTCCCACGTCAATAACTAGAATGAAAAAAAGGGGAACGTCAACGCATCCGGGAAAAAACGATTAATCTCTATCAATAAACCTGCCAAAGAACCGAACCATAGAGTACTTAGTACCGGTGCCACGGAAAGATATGTTTTTAGATCTCGCATTGAAAAACCTCCTTTTATAGTAATACATACATAAGATAATACATATTGAAATGTACAATCATCCAGTAAATAAGATTTCCTTTTTGTTAAATACAGAAAAAACGTCCTTTTCTTCCCCACTATTCCCCAAAAAGACTCGTTTATTTTTCCTAGGGGTTCCAGAAGTATTTTACTATTATTATATGTTAAATGAGACCAAAAAGGCGAAATGGACATAAAAATTCTAGATTTTAATAGAGGCAATAACGATGTGGAAAACAAGACAGGAATTCTCTACAATGACACTGTAGACCAATGGAAGGGATGTAGCGCAGCTTGGTAGCGCGTTTGTTTTGGGTACAAAATGTCACGGGTTCAAATCCTGTCATCCCTACCTATTACTGCTCCTTTGAGCAGTAACGAGGGATTTTTTGAGATCAATTCACGTTGGACATATCATATAGAATCTTTTATTCTTATGATGATACTATATGTGTATGCATACAAGATGTATTGGGGCCAATCCTTTTCTTTACAGTCTTTTCTTTTATGAGAAGAAAGCGCTCTTAGTTCAGTTCGGTAGAACGTGGGTCTCCAAAACCCGATGTCGTAGGTTCAAATCCTACAGAGCGTGATTTGTATCTTCTTCGATGGAATTTGACTGAAACACTAACTGGAACAGCAATCTTTATTTGACCTCCTAGATATTAAAGAAAGGAGGAGGTCAATCAAAAAAAGAGATATTAATTAATCAAAGGTCTAACTGATCGCCACGCCTGTATTGTAAATAGGCAGTTACAAATAATCCAGCCAAAGTAATAGGAATTAGACCTAACACAATTCCAAATAGAAAAACTTCAATCATTTCAATTTGTTTGAAAGGAGAAAAAAGAGGTAATATCTATACCTAAATATTAATCCGAATTACCATGAATCTCAATGACCAAGAATTGGCAATTAACGGGGTAAAAATACACAGAAGTTCGCAGAAAGATTTTGTGCAATTAATTTCAAATAAGTCGTATCTTGCTCAGACCAATAAATAGAGCTGAGGTTATAGTTAAAGCCGTTAGTAGAAAACCGAAATAACTAGTTATGGTAGGCATCAAGGAGCTAAATGAAATATGGTCTTTTTATACATATGTTTATAAAAAAGCACTTACCTGAGTTTCCTTTTTTGCAAAAAAACCAATTGAAAGTTTTTGAGTCATCTATCATTATAGACAGCACTAACAAGGATAAAGTCACAACTATATAAAAAAATTGATTCATCATCTGTAACATCTACCCATACCGCGTTTGCAATCAGCAAATGCATTCTTGGATCATTTTTCAATTCAACTTATAAACGAATAATAAGAACTGGGTAGTGTAATTTCGTTTTAAAATAAGACTAACTCTTTTCCAATCATTATGGAATCAAATTAGAAAATTATTCCTATTTTTATCATTTGTTTTATTGGATCGAATCTATATATTTTAGAGCGAACATTAATCTTATAAAACTTTTACTTTCATTTTAACTAATTAGATTCCGTAATGAGTTCACTCATATAATATCTTAAATATCTTGAATGAATGAGAACAAAAAGTTATCACATGATCACTCAAAAAAATAGGTGTTTTGGTTCAACTATATTCTAAGACTATTAATTTCTATTTTCTTTTGCTTTAGAAGTTCTATTTTGTATTTTTCATATATATATTAGAAATGCGCATCTTTTTAGTTAGGTCAAGAAAGAACCTTCAGATTTCGATCTAATACAACAATGTATGCAT